CGATTTGTCAAAGGGATTGGATTGGTGACTTACCCATTCAGTGACTTTGGCACTGGACGTTCCAAAAACGGGTACTATCGGATCGGGTGAATTAGAGAATAGACAGAGGTCCGTTGGCATTTCAGCCTTTCTTCTCCTTTCAGGGCCTATCCGAAAGAGAATCCAGTACCTCTTGGTCCTGAATATCAGAATAGGACGAACGAACCGGCCTCCGCGGATATCTTTGCTTCGGAACAAAACCCTGCAATCAAATAGATTGTCCCAAGGGCGCCATATTCTAGGAGCCCAAGTTATGCTATTGAAAATTCGTTCCTCTAGCAGTTCCGGTTTGACCATTCCGTTCCCTTTTTCAAACTCCACTTCTTTTCATATAGCAATCCCTGATCAAAGAGAGAACAATATCCATTTCAAAACATTTCTAACGGATTCCTTGGTTCGGACCGACGAAGTAATGGCACTCGATTATTATCAACCTGACTGCAATCTTTTTCTGTCGGTAAGGATTGCACCAGAGCACCTTCTACTTCTAATAGGCCATGAACTATAGATAGAGAAGAATCATTCTGAGCGAGTCCATAAGAAGCGACCCACTTTTTTTCATCGGTTCCGGGGGAAGACCAAAGATCTTGCGCGACCGGTCCGCCATAAAAACTCAAAAGAGAAAGAAGTCTCGTTAATCTCTTCATGCTCGTTCCAAGTTCGAAGTACCCTTTGGCCAAAGAAAAACCCGCTTCCTGACACGATTGCCTCTTTATCTTTATATAGATAGATTCTATGGGGTTATTACTTAGAAGTCTATTTTGTACAAGAGCCCCTCCTATCTGATAGAAAAGGGTCCCATGATCCCGAGCCGGTCTTACCTTGGCTCGCAAACCCCAAGTTTGTCTATGAAGAGCCAATCTAATTGTATTAGTTTCTATAATGGATTTCTTATGTGGAATACTAATGGATAGGGCCTCGTTGCTAAGTGCTACAAGATCTAGTGCACTGGAACTCGTGGTTATGGACCCGAATCCTTTAGTATGGAACATTGTCTTTTCCAAGTAAAAACCCCTAGTATATGAAAGAATGAAAAGGTGCTTTCGTTCTTGTGGAATAAGAAGCCCTCGTACCTTAATGAAAGGAAAATAGGAATTTTTCGTTAGGTATTTGACCAAATAGGATCGTCCAGTTCCTATAGAACCTATCACTAAAATACCCGATAGGGCTAAGCGGAACGAAAAGGGTTTTCCATGAGATGGTAAATGAAAACGATTAGCCCCACACGAGGTTTGGGAATAAGTGATTGTCTGATAATGAGCAAGGAATATACGTCTTTCTGCTAAAGAGGATCTATTAAACTCATAATTCATTAGATCCTTGTTATCAATGTCAACTAGGTATCATAAGTAAATGGATCCCGGTTGTTCAATCCTTTGATAACCAAGGTCATTCTTTGCTAAAGAGAAATGATCACTATGAGTCAGACTCAATAGAATTGGATCCATTCCAAATAGCGAGAATTAGGATTCTTGATCCCTCTCAATCTCTCTTTCAATTCGAGGATCCAGAGAGGTGTTTTCATAGTCATCTCCGAATATTTGCCATCTCCGAATATTTTCGATTTCATTTTTCTATGATATGTCTTTCTATATGAAAATTGGTTATTTACGATGTACGATGATCCCTGTTAAGCATCCATGGCTGAATGGTTAAAGCGCCCAACTCATAATTGGTAAATTTGCGGGTTCAATTCCTGCTGGATGCACGCGAACGGGAACGTTCCATAAGTCTATTGGAACTGGCTCTCTATCCATGGAATCTCATCCATCATCCATACATAACGAATTGGTATGGTATATTCATACCATAACATAAGAACAATAAGAACTCGAATTCTTATCGATACTGGAACTCAGAGCATAGGAGGGAAAGTCGATTTATGGATGGAATCAAATATGCAGTATTTACAGAAAAAAGTCTTCGTTTATTGGGAAAGAATCAATATACTTTTAATGTCGAATCGGGATTCACTAAGACAGAAATAAAGCATTGGGTCGAACTCTTCTTTGGTGTTAAGGTAGTAGCTGTGAATAGCCATCGACTACCCGGAAAGGGTAGAAGAATGGGACCTATTCTGGGACATACAATGCATTACAGACGTATGATCATTACCCTTCAACCGGGTTATTCTATTCCACTTCTAGATAGAGAAAAAAACTAAAGGAGAATACTTAATAATACGGCGAAACATTTATACAAAACACCTATCCCGAGCACACGCAAGGGAACCGTAGACAGGCAAGTGAAATCCAATCCACGAAATAATTTGATCCATGGACGGCACCGTTGTGGTAAAGGTCGTAATTCCAGAGGAATCATTACCGCAAGGCATAGAGGGGGAGGTCATAAGCGCCTATACCGTAAAATCGATTTTCGACGGAATCAAAAAGACATATCTGGTAGAATCGTAACCATAGAATACGACCCTAATCGAAATGCATACATTTGTCTCATACACTATGGGGATGGTGAGAAGAGATATATTTTACATCCCAGAGGGGCTATAATTGGAGATACTATTGTTTCTGGTACAAAAGTTCCTATATCAATGGGAAATGCCCTACCTTTGAGTGCGGTTTGAACTATTGATTTACGTAATTGGAAGTAACCAATTAGGTTTACGACGAAACCTAGAAATCGATCACTGATCCAATTTGACTACCTCTACGGGATAGACCTCAACAGAAAACTGTTGAGTAACGGCAGCAAGTGATTGAGTTCAGTAGTTCCTCATAGAAAATTATTGACTCTAGAGATATGGTAATATGGAGAAGACAAAATTGTTTGAAGCACGCACAGAACCGGAAGCGCCCCTTGTTTCAAAGAGAGGAGGACGGGTTATTCACATTTAATTTGATGGTCAGAGGCGAATTGAAAGCTAAGCAGTGGTAATTAAGACCCCCCGGGGAAAATAGGGATGTCTCCTACGTTACCCATAATATGTGGAAGTATCGACGTAATTTCATAGAGTCATTCGATCTGAATGCTACATGAAGAACATAAGCCAGATGACGGAACGCGGAGACCTAGGATGTAGAAGATCATAACATGAGCGATTCGGCAGATTTGGATTCCTTTCCTATATATCCACTCATGTGGTACTTCATCATACGATTCATATAAGATCCATCTGTCTAGAGATCGTCATATACATCTAGAAAGCTGTATGCTTTGGAAGAAGCTTGTACAGTTTGGGAAGGGGTTTTTTGAGAGAAAAGAAGAATCTACTTCAACCGATATGCCCTTAGGCACGGCCATACATAACATAGAAATCACACGTGGAAGGGGTGGGCAATTAGCTAGAGCAGCAGGTGCTGTAGCGAAACTGATTGCAAAAGAGGGTAAATCGGCCACTTTAAGATTACCATCTGGGGAGGTCCGTTTGGTATCCCAAAATTGCTTAGCAACAGTCGGACAAGTGGGTAATGTTGGGGTGAACCAAAAAAGTTTGGGTAGAGCCGGATCTAAGTGTTGGCTAGGTAAACGCCCCGTAGTAAGAGGGGTAGTTATGAACCCTGTGGACCACCCCCATGGGGGCGGTGAAGGGAAAGCCCCCATTGGTAGAAAAAAACCCACAACCCCTTGGGGTTATCCTGCGCTTGGAAGAAGAACTAGGAAAAGGAAAAAATATAGTGATAGTTTTATTCTTCGTCGCCGTAAGTAAATACGTAACTAGGAATATGGAAAATTGCATTTTTGGAATTTGCAATAATGCGATGGGCGAACGACGGGAATTGAACCCGCGCATGGTGGATTCACAATCCACTGCCTTGATCCACTTGGCTACATCCGCCCCTTATCCAGCTAAAGGATTTTTCTCTTTTTTCCATTCATCATTATTCTATTTATTCTGACCTCCATACTTCGATCGAGATATTGGACATAGAATGCCACTCTTTAAAATGGAAAAAAGGAGTAATCAGCTGTGACACGAAAAAAAACGAATCCTTTTGTAGCTCATCATTTATTGGCAAAAATCGAAAAGGTCAATATGAAGGAGGAGAAAGAAACAATAGTAACGTGGTCCCGGGCATCTAGCATTCTACCCGCAATGGTTGGCCATACAATCGCGATTCATAATGGAAAGGAACATATACCTATTTACATAACAAATCCTATGGTAGGTCGCAAATTGGGGGAATTCGTGCCTACTCGGCATTTCACGAGTTATGAAAGTGCAAGAAAAGATACTAAATCTCGTCGTTAACTGAATTCAGAATAGAAAGATTCAAAATAAAAAAAAACAAAGGTAGGCGGGGAATAACCCGGGGAATAACCTTATTTATGACAAGTTTCAAACTGGTAAAGTATACCCCTAGGATAAAGAAGAAGAAGAGTGGGCTAAGGAAACTCGCAAGGAAAGTTCCAACCGATCGTCTACTTAAGTTCGAACGGGTTTTCAAAGCACAAAAACGCATCCATATGTCTGTTTTCAAAGCACAAAGAGTTCTTGATGAGATTCGCTGGCGTTACTACGAGGAAACTGTTATGATACTGAACCTCATGCCTTATCGAGCATCTTATCCCATCCTAAAGTTGGTTTATTCGGCAGCAGCAAATGCTACTCATTATAGGGATTTCGACAAAGCAAATTTATTCATCACTAAAGCCGAAGTCAGTAGGAGTACTATCATGAAAAAATTAAGACCTCGAGCTCGAGGACGTAGTTGTCCCATAAAAAAAACCATGTGTCATATAACAATTGTACTAAATATAGTAAAGAAATCTAAATAATCTTTAGATCCATCTTAGATTTCGATTCCCAGTAAAAAAAAAATAGAATAGAAAAATATGGGACAAAAAATAAATCCACTCGGTTTCAGACTTGGTACAACCCAAAATCACCATTCCTTTTGGTTCGCACAACCAAAAAATTATTCTGAAGGTCTACAGGAAGATAAAAAAATACGGAATTGTATCAAGAACTATATACAAAAGAATAGGAAAAAAGGCTCGAATAGAAAAATAGAATCAGACTCAAGTTCCGAAGTAATTACACATAATAGAAAAATGGACTCAGGCTCAAGTTCTGAAGTAATTACACGTATAGAAATTCAAAAAGAAATCGATACGATCCACGTCATAATCCATATTGGATTCCCCAATTTATTAAAGAAAAAAGGAGCAATCGAAGAATTAGAGAAAGATCTACAAAAGGAAGTTAATTCTGTAAACCAGAGACTTAATATTGCTATTGAAAAAGTTAAAGAACCTTATAGACAACCTAACATTCTTGCAGAATATATAGCTTTCCAATTAAAAAATAGAGTTTCATTCCGAAAGGCAATGAAAAAAGCCATTGAATTAACTAAAAAAGCAGATATAAGGGGGGTAAAAGTAAAAATTGCAGGTCGTCTCGCAGGGAAAGAAATTGCACGTGCCGAATGCATCAAAAAGGGTAGACTTCCCCTCCAAACAATTCGCGCTAAAATTGATTATTGCTGCTATCCAATTCGAACTATCTATGGAGTATTAGGTGTAAAAATTTGGATATTCGTAGACGAAGAATAACTAGCCTTGTCTTCCCATTCTGTTCAGTGATAGAATAAAAAATGACAAGAGCCTTATTTTTCCTGAAATCCCTGAAAAAAAAGAAGAAATTCTACCTCTTTCTATAAGATTTAATGAAAATTGATAAATCTTTTAATATAATTGCTATGCTTAGTGTGTGACTCGTTAGTTTTTTCTTTAGAGTCAAAAAAGGAGATTCAAAAAAAATTGACTGAACCCTACTATAAATAGAAAAAGAAAAAACTTAGTAATTATAGAAAATTAACTAATAACCAACCTATTGCTTCGTATTGTCGAGATCCTAACTAAGAAACAGTCACTATATGAATAAATACATCTATCATAAATGAGTAGATCTATCATATAGTTGTAGCAACTGCAATTTTTTCTCTAAAAAAGAAAAAGGATTCTAGGTTGTGAAGCAAAACTAAAGGGATGTGGATAAAAGGAGGGATGATAGAAAGAAGGAAGAAGAATAAGAAAGATATAGGATTCCAATATGTATGGTCTATGAGTTACATCATAAAAGGCAATGTGATAAAGCATCAATATAATAAAAATAACAGAGAATTCAAAATCGTAACTTGAAACAAAAAATAGAAATTTTAAGCAATAATAAAATAAAGAGCGGCCCGGGTTAATAAAACTGAGAAAATTGACTCGGAAAGAAATTTTTGGAAAGCTCCATTGTGGGATTCAGACCTAACCATTAAAGGAGAAGTAGTGGGAACGACAGAACCTATGACTGCATAGGATTTTATTGAAAAGAATCCTAAGACTTCATTGGGTGGGATGGCGGAACAAACCAAAAAAATTGCCTTATTTGGTAAGGTTATAAATTAACAAATAAGACAGGAAAGAGTAAATATTCGCCCGCGAAATCTTTATTGAATTAGAATACTTTCCCGCGATTCAATAAGAGTCGAAATAAGGAGATTTTTTTTTAAGAAAGATTACATTATCTATAAATATAGAATATAGATAAATAGACACACACATCTAGATATATTCTAGATCTTCTTTCTTGACTATATATTTTTCTATTTTAACAAATTCAATATTCAATATTAAAAAAACCCTAACTTTTTCTATTATCTATTAATGTGCATCTATCCATAATATTCCAAAATATTATGGAATTAGAGAAATTTGCACGCTTTCTCATTTCATTCGCGAGGAGCTGGATGAGAAGAAACTCTCATGTCCAGTTTTGCAGTAGAGATGGAACTAAGAAAGAACCATCGACTATAACCCCAAAAGAACCAGATTTCGTAAACAACATAGAGGAAGAATGAAGGGAAAATCCTGCCGAGGCAATCGTATTTGTTTTGGTAGATATGCTCTGCAAGCACTTGAACCCGCTTGGATCACGTCGAGACAGATAGAAGCAGGACGAAGAGCAATGACACGATATGCACGTCGTGGTGGAAAAATATGGGTACGTATATTTCCCGACAAACCGGTTACACTAAGACCCACGGAAACACGTATGGGCTCAGGAAAGGGATCCCCCGAATATTGGGTAGCCGTTGTTAAACCAGGTCGAATACTTTATGAAATGGGCGGAGTATCTGAAACTGTAGCTAGAGCAGCTATCTCCATAGCTGCCAGTAAAATGCCCATACGAAGTCAATTTCTTCGATTAGAGATATAGCATCCCAAAAAAGGAGTATTGAAGATAAAAAAAACCTGGTTTTTTTTCTGGAAAGACAATATTTCTTTCATCCTTTTGCATAGAAATAACAAATTGAAATCAAAATAATATGATTCAACCTCAGACCCTTTTAAATGTAGCAGATAACAGTGGAGCTCGAAAATTGATGTGTATTCGAGTCATAGGAGCTGCTAGTAATCAGCGATATGCTCGTATTGGTGATGTTATTGTTGCTGTAATCAAAGACGCAGTGCCCCAAATGCCTCTAGAAAGATCCGAAGTAATTCGAGCTGTAATTGTACGTACATGTAAAGAGTTCAAATGCGAAGACGGTATAATAATACGCTATGATGACAATGCAGCGGTTATCATTGATCAAAAAGGAAATCCAAAAGGAACTCGAGTTTTTGGCGCGATCGCCGAGGAATTGAGAGAATTGAATTTTACTAAAATAGTTTCATTAGCTCCTGAAGTATTATAAATACTAGTAGGCGAGATATAGATCAAAGAAAAAATTAGTAGATTATGTCTCACGTATATGCTTTAAAATCCAAAAGTAAAAGAAAAAAAAAGAAAACATGTTGATTATAGAAAAATTAGGAGGAACCTAGAATTAGAGTCTTATGGGCAAGGACACTATTGCTGATTTACTAACCTCTATAAGAAACGCGGACATGAATAAAAAAGGAACAGTTCGAGTAGTATCTACAAATATTACCGAAAACATTGTTAAAATACTTCTACGAGAGGGTTTTATTGAAAGTGTTCGGAAACATCAGGAAAGTAACAGATATTTCTTGGTTTCAACTTTGCGACATCAAAAGAGAAAGACTAGAAAAGGAATATATAGAACTAGAACCTTTTTAAAGCGTATCAGCCGACCCGGCTTACGAATTTATGCCAACTATCAAGGAATTCCTAAAGTTTTGGGCGGAATGGGAATTGCTATTCTTTCTACTTCTCGAGGTATAATGACAGATCGAGAAGCTCGACTAAACAGAATTGGGGGAGAAGTCTTATGTTATATATGGTAATCGCCCCTCCTATAGTACTCGAATTCTATCTCGAACTTCCTATTTTTCAAATAAAAATACAACGTTTTTTTTTATTTGAAAATCAAAATAGAAAAATAGGAGAAAAAAAATATGACAGAAAAAAAAAATAGCAGAGAAAAAAAAAACCCGAGAGAAGCAAAAGTCACTTTCGAAGGTTTAGTTACGGAAGCCCTACCCAACGGAATGTTCCGCGTTCGCCTAGAGAATGACACCATCATCCTGGGCTATATTTCAGGAAAGATCCGGTCTAGTTCTATACGAATACTGATGGGGGATAGGGTCAAAATTGAAGTAAGTCGTTATGATTCAAGCAAAGGACGTATAATTTATAGACTTCCCCATAAGGATTCGAAGCGTACCGAAGACTCGAAGGATACCGAAGATTTGAAGGATACCAAAGATTCAAAGGATTAGGTTTTTCTTTTTTCTAGGGTAATAAATTCAAAGTTCCAAAATTCAAGCGAAGAGACTTATTTTTTCCCAAAGATTAGATTCATAGTTTAAGAAAGGAATAAGGAAATATGAAAATAAGAGCTTCCGTTCGTAAAATTTGTACAAAATGTCGACTGATTCGTAGGCGTGGACGAATTAGAGTCATTTGTTCCAATCCGAAGCATAAACAAAGGCAGGGGTAATCTTTCGAAAAAGAACTTTACTTTCTAAAAAGTAAAAAAAGTACCCGCGGAAACGTCCAAATTCCAAATAAAATAATTAATAATTAAAGTAAAGGATATATTTTACCCTGAAACGGATATCTTTGTATCTTTTTTTCTTTTTGTTATTTCTAACTCATATTTATGAGATAATAAAATATGACAAAAGCTATACCAAAAATTGGTTCACGTAGGAGAGTGCGTATTGGTTTGCGTAGGAATGCGCGTTTTAGTTTACGGAAAAGTGCACGTAGAATAACAAAAGGAGTTATTCATGTTCAAGCTAGTTTCAACAATACCATTATAACTGTTACAGACCCGCAAGGTCGGGTGGTTTTCTGGTCCTCCGCGGGTACTTGTGGATTCAAAAGCTCAAGAAAAGCATCACCCTATGCTGGTCAAAGAACAGCAGTAGATGCTATTCGTACAGTGGGTTTGCAACGAGCAGAAGTTATGGTAAAGGGTGCTGGTAGTGGAAGAGATGCCGCATTACGAGCCATTGCTAAAAGTGGTGTACGATTAAGTTGTATACGCGATGTAACACCTATGCCGCATAATGGATGTCGACCTCCTAAAAAAAGACGTCTGTAAAAGAATTAAAACGCTTTCAAGAGAAATAAACGATTCAATGATCAAATAATAATACTAGTCTATTATGGTTCGAGAGGAGGTAGCAGGATCCACTCAAACACTACAGTGGAAGTGTGTTGAATCAAGAGTAGATAGTAAGCGTCTTTATTATGGTCGTTTCATTTTGTCCCCGCTTAGAAAAGGTCAAGCGGATACCGTCGGTATTGCCTTGCGAAGAGCTTTACTTGGAGAAATAGAAGGAACATGTATCACACGTGCAAAATTTGGGAGCGTGCCACACGAATATTCTACAATAGCTGGTATTGAAGAATCCGTACAAGAAATTTTACTAAATTTGAAAGAAATTGTATTGAGAAGTAATCTCTATGGAGTTAGAGACGCATCAATTTGCGTCAAAGGTCCTAGATACATAACTGCTCAAGATATCATCTTACCACCTTCCGTAGAGATCGTTGATACGGCACAACCTATAGCTAACTTGACAGAGCCCATTGATTTCTGTATTGAGTTACAGATCAAGAGAGATCGCGGATATCACACGGAACTCAGAAAGAACTCTCAAGATGGAAGTTATCCCATAGATGCTGTATCCATGCCTGTTCGAAATGTGAATTATAGTATTTTTTCTTGTGGGAATGGAAATGAAAAACACGAGATACTTTTTCTAGAAATATGGACGAATGGAAGTTTAACCCCTAAGGAAGCGCTTTATGAGGCTTCTCGTAATTTGATTGATTTATTTCTTCCTTTTCTACACGCGGAGGAAGAGGGCACTAGTTTCGAAGAAAATAAAAACAGGTTTACTCCACCCCTTTTAACCTTTCAAAAAAGATTAACTAATCTAAAGAAAAACAAAAAAGGAATTCCATTGAATTGTATTTTTATTGATCAATTAGAATTGCCTTCTAGAACGTATAATTGTCTCAAAAGGGCCAATATACATACACTATTGGACCTTTTGAGTAAGACTGAAGAAGATCTTATGAGAATTGACAGTTTTCGTATGGAAGATGGAAAACAGATATGGGACACTCTAGAGAAGCATCTCCCAATCGATTTACCTAAGAATAAGTTCTCGTTTTAAATCCATTGCAATTTTTTCCTCTTCTTCTTTTTCGAGTTAGAATAAAAAGAAAAAAGAAAACAATTTTGCATCTTTGGCACAATCTATATTTTCGCGAAATGGATCATAATAAAATGGATTTTAGGTATCTAGGGAAGATTCACTTGGAAGTAACTATTTCCTAGATACCTATGCACGGTACTTCACGGTTGAATGAATCAACCTGAAAAATCCCTAAAAAAGACCTAAAGTTAAGGATTTTTCAATGGGTAATGTTGCTCCAATACCTAACCAAAGAGCTACTGCAGTACCGATTAAAAAAACGGTCGTAGCTACTGGGCGACGAAATGGATTTTGGAATTTATTGACATTCTCTAGAAAGGGTACTGTCAATAAGCCCGTTGGCACAGAAACCATTAAGAGAACGCCCAATAACTTATTGGGTACTGTACGGAGTATTTGAAAGACGGGAAAGAAGTACCACTCGGGTAATATTTCCAGAGGAGTTGCAAACGGATCCGCCGGTTCACCAATCATTGACGGCTCGAGAACCGCTAAACCTACATTACATGCAATAGTACCTAGAATTACTACTGGAAAAATATATAAAAGATCGTTGGGCCAGGCGGGTTCCCCGTAATAATTATGTCCCATCCCTTTAGCTAATTTTGCTCTTAATACAGGATCATTTAAGTCAGGTTTCTTTGTTATTGGGATAGGTGAATTCTTTAGGATCCATCCCCCAAAGGAACCGGACATGAGAATTTTTCATCATCCGGCTCGAGCAAGAATGAAAGAAAAAAGACCGTGGAAGATCCATAATAGAATAAGGTATATAATGACTCAATGACTCTAGGTAAGAAAAGCTTTATCAGATTCTCTTTTCCGAAGTTGCACCTACAACTACTTATTTTATTGAAAAGAATCTTATTCTTATGGGTAAATGCTCAATATCCAAGTTGGCTTGCAAATTTGATCATGATCAATTGCTTTGTGGATTGTCTCATGTCTCTTGATTAGTTGGTGTTTATCCCCTCAATATCGCAAGTTTCTTACGTCCAAACAAAGTATTTACTTGTTACTAATAAAAAATCAAAAAGTCTAGCCTACGTTCTTCTTTAGATACCTTCTTTTACTCCGATAGTATTGCGGATCGCAATCGATGCAAAGAAAATGAATGCATTTCCATACTATAATAAAAAAAGTAAGTGTAATAAATAGAGAATTGGATCATGTCACATGACTTATTCTATTTCTACTCTATGGGATCTTACGGAGCCTGTTCATGGATGACATGGTTGGGGTATGATCATAGAAAATATTCTCCTCAAGTGAACCAGCCTATCCTTCCTAGATAGGGGACTTACGTGTTGATTGGATGCGGAGACACCTTTAGTTGTGAATTCTAATGTGGCAGATCCAATTCTTTATCTGCATGGCCAAATCAATAATTCAAGTCACACACTCCCATAATCCGCCTTATTTTCTTTCATAAAATGAACTTCAACTATTTGTATCAAAATACTTCGGAGTTGAAGAAAAGTATCCAAATGACATGTCTTATTTTACAATAACCCATGTTTGTAGCAATGAAATACCACAACCTACCCGATATGATATATGAAAATTAGAATTATCTTTCTCTATGATATGGCTTCCCTATAAAGGACCCGAAATACCTTGCTTACGTATCATTGGAAAGTGCATTAACATAAATACGGCAGTAAGCAGAGGCAGTACAAAGGTATGTAAACTATAAAAACGAGTCAAAGTGGATTGGCCCACACTAGCACTTCCACGTAATAACTCCACTAAAGGCGATCCTATTACCGGAATCGCTTCAGGTACACCTGTCACAATTTTGACTGCCCAATAACCAATTTGATCCCAAGGCAAAGAATAACCAGTTACACCAAACGATGCAGTCAATACACCCAAAACCACACCTGTCACCCAAGTTAATTCGCGGGGTTTTTTAAATCCACCTGTGAGATACACACGAAATACGTGCAGGATCATCATTAGAACCATCATACTTGCTGACCATCGATGAACTGATCGGATTAACCAACCAAAGTTGGCCTCGGTCATTATGTATTGAACCGAGGAAAAAGCCTCTGTAACGGTTGGGCGGTAGTAAAAAGTCATAGCAAAACCGGTAGCGACTTGTACTAGAAAACAAGTAAGTGTAATTCCCCCTAAACAATAAAATATGTTGACATGAGGAGGAACATATTTACTAGTTATATCATCCGCAATTGCCTGAATCTCAAGACGTTCCTCAAACCAATCATATACTTTATTGAGATAGGTAACTAACCCGAGTCCCCCTCCGAGAACCGTATATGAAAATTTCATCTCGTACGGCTCAAGCAGAAACACACAAATTTTCAACGGATATTAGAAAAAAAAAGGTTCAAAACTTCATCAGCCACTGGATTGGGTCGATTTGCCTTGAAGATATGAAATAAGAAAAATCCAGAACTTATTCTTTGTGATGATAATGCCAAAAAATCTCAAGTTGGCTCATCTGTCTTTCTTTCTTTCCCTTATGTTGGTCATTAGAGGCTTCTTGACTTTTCTCTTCCCTATTTTGGATTTCTTTTTTTTTTTTTTTGCGTAATGCAGATTTACTCTTGTTTTACTAGTATTGTTTTACTAGTAAATAAATAAAGCAAAAATTCTAGTAGTTTTCTGATAGAAATTATCTTGTTGCGATCCTATGAATCAGTTCAATTAAAACCTTAGATTCATACTAGAGCCACGATGATTGAGTCTCAAGCTAACCAAAAGGCAAGGGTTCTTCGAATAAGAACCGCTTGATGATCATTTATTGAATCCGTGTAATAACTCGACAAAATCGAGAGAAAAAAAAGTTGTCTTTTGGGCAAACAAAATTGGAAGGAAGAAAATTTCTTTTTTTATTAAAAACTACTTGAATTTTTTTCAGTCTGGTTGCGAGGTCTGAATAGTGAGTATGAATCATAGTTCCATTTTTTTTCTTGATCCACTCTATCTATTTCGTGTTCCAGATACTAGAATAAAAAATATCCGACGAATTAGAATCATCTTGATAGAGATAACAGGCCCTTTCTATGTATTATCAATAGGATCCATTCTAACAAGTCACACACTCATATTCCAGAGATACCAAAACAAAAAAATTCCACGGTCGAACTACCAGAATGTCTAGAAATGTATAGCTTAAAGTAGAAAGGCTTTTTTGGATGGAAAAACAATGACTTCGTAGTTTTAGTTAGTAGAAACCTAATTCATTAAAATTCCGTCCAGTAAAACAGAAGAATTATAAATTTCTAAAATGATAGATAGGAATATCGCGAATAAAGCCATTGCGACCCCCATAAAAGGAGTAGTCCCCCAACCCGGAGCTACTTTCCCATATTCCGAATTCAAGGGTTTCAATAAACTACCTACGCGAGTTCGTCTTGGCCCAGGTCTAGAACTATCTTCAACGGTTTGTGTAGCCATAAATTCTATTTAATCATTGGTGTTGACTTTGTATACTATTCCGTTGTAGTTGTAAATACAAGATCTTTTCGTAGATCCATTGTAATCTTGAAATTCTATAAAAATGGAAACAGCAACTTTAGTCGCCATCTCCATATCTGGTTTACTTGTAAGCTTTACTGGGTATGCCTTATATACCGCGTTTGGGCAACCCTCTCAACAATTAAGAGATCCATTCGAAGAACACGGGGACTAATTGAAGTAAGAAGTCTCCCCATCTGGGAGACTTCTTACTTCAATGAAATTATTTCATTTTTTTAGTCGGAACCTTAGGTGGTTCTCGGAAGAAGATAGCGAAAAAAATTATCCCTAAAGTCGAAACTAAAAGGAACGTATAAACCAATGCTTCCATAGATTCGATCGTGGTTTATTTACAATTATAACTTCCACACCTATTCATTTGTCATTTGGGATCTTTTCCCATATAAAGATAAAGAAAGAAAAAGAGTCAAAGAAAGGATGGGAGATGTTTCCCATGTCAAATCAAAAAAGAGAGATGAAAGATACCATAGCAATGTGGTATCAGACTGCTTGTCTCCTTGTAGTTGGATCTCCAACTTTTTGGAATGTTCCAAATTCCACTTGAGCATCCAAGTCTGGATCAATACCAGCAAAAACATCTCGGAACAAGGTTCTAGCGCCATGCCAAATGTGTCCGAAAAAGAAGAGCAAAGCAAAGGTAGCATGACCAAAAGTGAACCAACCCCTTGGACTGCTGCGAAAAACACCATCCGATTTCAAAGTAGCCCGATCTAATTCAAAAATTTCCCCTAATTGGGAACGCCTCGCATATTTTTTTACAGTAGCAGGATCAGAATAACTTACTCCATTAAGTTCGCCACCATAGAACTCCACCGTTACACCTACTTGTTCAACACTATATTTGGATTCTGCTCTTCTAAAAGGAACGTCCGCTCTCACAATTCCCTCTTCATCTACCAAAACAACCGGAAATGTTTCAAAAAAAGTAGGCATACGGCGTACAAAAAGCTCGCGTCCTTCTTTATCTCTAAAGACGGGATGTCCTAACCATCCAACAGCTATTCCATCCCCGTTGTCCATTGAGCCTGCTCTGAATAATCCCCCCTTTGCCGGATTATTACCAATATAATCATAAAAGGCTAATTTTTCGGGAATTTTAGACCAAGCTTCTGATAAACTAAGATTTTCGGCTAACCCATCGCTAACTCTTCGATATATTTCTTGCTGAAAGTATCCCTGATCCCACTGATAACGAGTAGGCCCAAATAATTCGATTGGGGTAGTTGCTGACCCATACCACATAGTTCCGGCAACTACGAAAGCTGCAAAAAAAACAGCAGCGATACTACTGGAAAGTACAGTTTCAATATTGCCCATACGTAATCCTTTGTATAGACGTTGAGGCGGACGGACACTAAGATGGAATAGGCCCGCTAATATGCCCAATGTACCCGCAGCAATATGATGAGAAGCTATTCCCCCCGGAACAAAAGGATCAAAACCTTCTACACCCCACGCTGGATTTACAGCTTGTACTTTTCCAGTTAGTCCATAAGGATCGGACACCCATATCCCAGGACCATACAAACCCGTTACATGAAATGCGCCAAAGCCAAAGCAAGCCACCCCTGCAAGAAATAAATGAATTCCAAAGATCTTGGGCAAATCCAAAGAGGGTTTTCCTGTCCGCTCATCACAGAATATTTCTAGGTCCCAATATACCCAATGCCAGATAGCTGCCAAGAAACACAAGCCAGAAAACACAATATGCGCACCTGCCACACCTTCATAACTCCAAATACCCGGATTCGTTACAGTTCCTCCTGAAATACTCCAACCACCCCACGAATTGGTTATTCCTAAACGAGTCATGAAGGGAATTACGAACATACCTTGTCTCCACATTGGATCCAGAACAGGATCAGAGGGATCAAAAACCGCTAATTCATATAAAGCCATCGAGCCGGCCCAACCAGAAACTAAAGCTGTGTGCATTATATGCACCGAAAGCAATCGACCCGGATCATTCAATACAACAGTATGAACACGATACCAAGGCAAACCCATGGAAATACCCCTTTAGCAAAGAAAAATAGACACGATGTCGCTTTATTTTATCGCATTGGAAAAGACTATCTATATCCTATGTACCTAACCCCTCTAGGGGATTCTGTGTCAGAAAGCGTGAATATTTATTTCATTCCATTAAAAATAAGAAGCCAATTCTGTTCGTAAGAAGAAAGAGAAGCAGATCTATTCTATACTCGATAAGTGCCAATATGCAATGGGTAGCTTGGCCTATTTGGAAAAAACGAAGAATAGATCCCTATCCCTCTTTGTTTATCATTCCAATCACCGATTCCTTTTTCTTTATTCAATCTGTCTTACCTTCCTTATATGTATTATTTCAATCTACGTATTAATAGAATCTATAGTATTCATATAGAATAAGAAAAAAAAAATGAAGACAATAAACTGCGGATTCTTTCTTTCTCTTCCATTCTTACGTTTCCATATTAAAGTGTAGTTTTCTTACTTAAATTTAATAATATTAATCTAATATGCCCATTGGTGTTCCAAAAGTACCTTACCGGATTCCCGGAGATGAAGAAGCGACTTGGGTTGACTTATACAATGTTATGTATCGAGAAAGGACACTTTTTTTAGGTCAAGAGATTCGTTGCGAGGTCACGAATCATATTACAGGTCTCATGGTATATCTCAGTATAGAAGATGGAATTAGCGATATTTTTTTGTTTATAAACTCCCCAGGCGGGTGGCTAATCTCAGGAATGGCGATTTTTGATACGATGCAAACGGTGACACCAGATATATATACAATATGCCTCGGAATGGCTGCGTCCATGGCATCCTTCATTCTGCTTGGAGGCGAACCCACCAAGCGTATAGCATTCCCTCACGCGAGGATTATGCTTCACCAACCTGCTAGTGCTTATTATCGGGCAAGGACACCAGAATTTTTACTAGAAGTGGAAGAGTTACACAAAGTTCGCGAAATGATCACAAGGGTTTATGCCCTAAGAACAGGCAAGCCTTTTTGGGTTGTATCCGAAGACATGGAAAGGGATGTTTTTATGTCAGCAGACGAAGCCAAAGCTTATGGACTTGTCGATATTGTAGGGGATGAAATGATTGACGAGCACTGCGATACTGATCCAGTGTGGTTTCCAGAAATGTTTAAGGATTGGTAGTGGCCGGATTTCTTGTAAATTTATTTCAAACCTAAATTCAGGTTTTCTGCGATTTAATAGAAAATAGAAATACTTCATGATGATCAATCATCAGGTTAAGATCGATCTAAACCAATCCTTTTTTTTTTTCTATATACATACGACATGCCAACGGTTAAACAACTTATTAGAAACGCAAGACAGCCAATACGAAATGCTAGAAAATCGCCCGCGCTTAAGGGATGTCCTCAGCGTCGAGGAACATGTGCTAGGGTGTATGTGCGACTCGTTCAGATCATGAGTTCAAACAAATAAGACAATTTTTGAAGTATCCATGATCGGTACCAATGAATAGGATAGAGCTTCTCTATCCTAGATTTCTATGGTATATGGAATTTCTGGTTTCCTTTGGTGCAAATCCAATCATCTAAATTGGAAATTAAGAAGCAATTCCCCCATTGGTAGAAAATGGTTATCCATTAAGCGGAGGAAATAGTAATAAAAAGAAAAAGGCTTATGCTCCTTTATCTTAAAAGAACGGACTAACAGGGTCAGCTACTTAGCCAACTTTCATAATTAAATGCCGTCACTGTATGGATAACTCTTATTGTGAAAAGAGCTATTTACTCTATAATGGATAGGTAGAGCCAAAGAATGTGAACTATACAAGTTCACAATACCTTTTGATGAAATGAAAGAAAGGGCTCCGGTGTATAGAGAGGGCCTCACCGTTTAAAAGGGAACCATAGAAACGATGGAACCCACTATTTTTTTGAGTATCGTTAGAATTTGTTATTTCTATGCGAAATAACTGAAGAGAATAGAATAAAAAATCGTGGTTGGGAAGGTTACAGTAGCAAAAGCCATTGGAATTAATATTTTATATATCGGAATAATTCGTTTTGTTATTAATGGGAAAAAGGATGGCTAAAAGAAGAGAAATCATTAGTTATTCATTAAGGTTAATTTGATTCAATGACCAGAGTTCCGCGAGGATATATAGCTCGGAGACGACGAACAAAAATGCGTTCATTTGCCTCAAACTTTAGAGGGGCTCATTTAAGACTTAATCGAATGATTACTCAACAAGTAAGAAGAGCTTTTGTTTCCTCTCATCGAGATAGAGGCAGGCAAAAGAGGGATTTTCGTCGTTTGTGGATCACTCGGATAAACGCAGCAACGCGGATATATAAAGTATTCGATAGTTATAGTAAATTAATACACAATCTGTACAAGAAGGAATTGATTCTTAATCGTAAAATGCTTGCACAAGTAGCTGTATCAAATCCAAATAATCTTTACACGATTTCCAATAAAATAAAGATCCTCAATTAAATGGATAAAAAAGTAATATACAGGAATAATTAAAACCGAATTCCCGGAGAGGGAACTCCGGGAAGATACAATAAATTAAGATTAAGTGGTAGGAATCAACGAGCATGTTGCAATAAATAAAAAAACTATTTATTCTTCCCCATTTTTATTTCTTATAACAAACACAAGAATCAAAACTGGATTACTTTCTTTATATAGGTCTGGCCCTTTCGAATAAAACATCAACAATCGGAACTTAAGTTCCGATTGTTGTTTCTTAAATTCTGGTTGGAGTTTCTTAAGTTTCGATTGGAATTGAACTTTTGCGTTAATTGAGGAATATGTCTATTCTTTCTGGGTCTAGGACCAGTAATTATTGAAATTGACTGGGCTTGAAATTGCTTCTCATTCTCATAGTTACGAAATGGTAAGAAAGATAAAATACGAGCCTGTTTTATAGCAAGAGTAATTAATCGTTGTTGTTTCAAGGTTAATCTATTTATTCGTCTCGATAATATTTTTCCTTGTTCACTAATAAATCGATTAATTAAACTCATGTTTCTATAATCAATTCGATCCCCCGGGCCAATCCGAGGACGCCTACGAAAAGGTTGTTTGGATTTACGAAAAGTTTGCTTGGATTTACGAAAAGTTTGCTTGGATTTATGAAAAGTTTGCTTGGATTTATGAAAAGTTTGCTTAGATTTATGAAAAGGTTGTTTAGATGTATACATGATTTATTCTTTATTTTAAAATTGGAAAAAAAAATGGATTTCTTTATTTTATTAATTTTGGATCCAGAAGAAGTAGTCTTTCTTTGGTCCATATATTATTTGATTCATATTATTATTTGATTCATATATAGTATATGAATACCCTCTATACATATGAAATAATATCTACCTGAAATCAAATGAATTGATTTGTATTTTGTATTCTATCTATGTTCTATATATTAAATCTGTTCTTTGGAAAGATCGAACACACGATGCTCCTATTTTTTTATTTCGTCATGAGTCGTATGCTTGCGACAATAACGACAAAATTTTTTTAATTCTAATTGTCCGGGTGTATTGTGGCGATTCTTTTGAGTACTATATCTAGAAATCCCCGTCGATTCCTCATTGGCACCTTTTCGAACACAACTGATACATTCCAAAATAACTCTGATTCTAACACCTTTCCCCTTGGCCATGAACCTCCTTTCTTTTTTGGATTGACTTAACTTAATTCTTCTACTTATTCTGTTATTCTTCTATTTTGAATCCCAAGAAGAAGAATAAAATCCATTCGAATAAAAAATTTTTAAAATTCTTAAATTAAGTAATAAAAAATAGAGAAATAATTAAAGAATACAATCCTTGTCGAATTAGCAAGGATTTTGCTTCGAAATCCTTTCATTTAAGTAGCCAGCCCAGCCTCTTTCTATGCTCTGATTTCTGAGGCCTGACTTAGCTTGGATACCGCTTTTGATTGAATTTCTGTTTTCCAAAATGGGATTTGCCGAATTTTTCATGACTCTGAGGTTCAACCCAATCCATCTTTTCTTTCTTTTTCCTTCCTATACTAAAAAAAAAAGGATTGAAAAAGGGAAAATTTGCGTCATGTCACGAAGAATTCCTCGCATAGCAATAACTAGAATTAAAAAAAAGGGAATGACAAAGCATCTGGGAATAAACGATTAATTTCTATCAATAAACCTGCTAAAGCCCCAAACCATAGAGTACTTAGCACGGGCGCTACAGAGAGATATGTTTTTATATCCCGCATTGAAAATCCTCCTTCCTTATTGGAATACATATATGATCAGATACTCTTGCCCAAGATCATTTGTATTTCTTTTGTTTAGGCGAAATTCCTAACTAAAAAAACAAAATCAATATTCTATATATAGAATGAACGAATGAACGGTATAGACGAGATTTTCCTACCCCTAAAAAAGAAAAAGATGACCCCTTCTTCCTATACATTACCAAGGAATAGTAATCTTTCTTTTATAGGTGAAATTAGATAGGATTTTAGATGTATACCATTCCTTGATTATATGAGACCAAAAAGAAGAAATGACAAGAAGGTTCTATATAGATAGAGAAAGAGAAGAAAATTACGATGTGGAAAACAAGACAGGAATTGTGTACAATGCCATTATACAACAATTTGGAAAAGGGATGTAGCGCAGCTTGGTAGCGCGTTTGTTTTGGGTACAAAATGTCACAGGTTCAAATCCTGTCATCCCTACCTATTACTTCTTTCTTCTTTATTACTTCTTTCTTCTTTATGGGCAGTAGCGAGGAGATCAATTAAAGTGGGTATAACTTGAATTTGTGGATACTATACGTACGTGAGACACGTTAGGAGTAGAAAAGGGTTTTCTTTTTGAATGAAAGCGCTCTTAGTTCAGTTCGGTAGAACGCGGGTCTCCAAAACCCGATGTCGTAGGTTCAAATCCTACAGAGCGTGATTCCATCTATCTTATGTCGAAGCAGAGTAAAATAACTTAACAAAACAAAGTTGAATTGCAACTCCAATTTGACCTCCTCTCTGGTCTGGAGGAGGTCAATCAAAAAAGAAATATTACTCAATCAAAGATCCAACTGATCCCCACGTCTGTATTGCAAATACGCAGTCACGAATAATCCCGCTAAAGTAATAGGAATTAGGCCTAAGACGATTCCAAATAGAAAAACTTCAATCATTTCGATTTGTTCGAGGGGATAAAAAAAAAGAGGTACGATCTATCCCTAAATAGTAGTCTAAATTATCCACGAATCTCAATGACCAAGAAAAGAATTGATAATTAGTGTGGAAAAGAGTCGTAGAATACCAGGAATCCAAAAGAAAGATTTTTATTTTCTGACTTATTCATTCAATTCATTTCAAATAAGACGTATCTTGTTCAAGCCAATAAATAGAGCTGGGGTTATAGTTAAAGCAGCCAGTAGAAAACCGAAATAACTAGTTATAGTAAGCATGAAAGGGTTAAATTCCATTTATTTTTTTACTACACTACATATGTTGGTAAAGCACTTACCTAAGTTATGGAAAATTCATAATTCATCGGTTATTTTAGATAATACTAAAAAACAAGATAGAGTGAGATACAGAAGTGTAAAAGAAAATCGATTCATCAGATGGGACATGAGTCTCTAATTCCGAATCAAGAGATTTGTTGTGGAATCTGTCAGTTCTTTAAAGTAATAATATTAAGAACTAGATCATCTAACCCCATTGAAAAATTAAATTGGATTTTCGGGAGAATTTTGGAATATAAGATAAATAAAGAATTGAAACAGTCGAATATTCCCCTATTCCTTCTTATTTTAACTGATTGTATTCCATATGGAATAAGAGGAGAAGAAAAGCATTCCACGACCCCCCGAGCAAGGGGCCCCTTAAAAAAAGGAAAGCTCTTCCTTGAATTTACTTTATTTTTATTCCTTTTTCGAACCCCAACCAAAGTTGATTCGAAGACGAGTCACTTCAATTATCCTTTTAAGTTCTATCTTCTGTCTTTCCCTATTTCATCTCGTAAAGTTCCACGCTTGCAGTTTAGTCAAGAAAGTTAGACCTAATCCAACAAACAAGGCAAGGATTGATTACGAATCTTGATTCTTCAAAGAATGTTTTCTTTCTCTCATAACAGATTATCCACTATTCGATTTTCTATTTATTAGATATTATATTATGCTAACCAATTAAATTCCTTAAAGGGAAAGGTTGGATTCGAAGAAAACTTTTAACTAAAAAGGGATAGATTTCGCATATACTTGTCCTTATATTGTGTCAGTATGAGAATATCTTTCCTAAATTATTTATCCAAACCTATTGATCATTAACTTGGATTTTCCCAAGATCTTGGCCGCTATTCCGAATTATTCTACTAATCCGAAGCCAATGAAAATAAGCAGGACCCCAA